TTCTTAGATATTCCTTTCCAGAGTTGTAATTTTCCACGGGAAGGAATTCCGCTCTTAAAAATAAATGCTCAAAACCCAAGTAGGCTTACAGAGTTGATCATGATCAAATGCTTTCTGGGTCGTCTCATACCTTGTGTTTGGTGTTTATCTCCCAAATATTTGGAGATTTATACTTTACATAATATATATATATATATATTTACATAGCATAGGGTTTACTTGTTACTAATATAGTCTAGCCTCTGTTGTTCTTTAGATCCCCTGTTTCACTCCGATAGTATTATAGATCAGGTCGATGCATAGGAAATGAACGCATTTGAATACTATTCAAACTATTAATAATAAAAAAAAATGATAAAACAAAACCCGAATTATATATTCTATTATGCAAAATCACACATTCGACTGGATCTTACGGAGCCTGTTCATGCATGACATGATCCAGGGTTGATCATAGAATAGATTCTCTTCAAACGAACCGGCCTATCCTCTCTCTGTATGTATAGGACTTACTTATACGGTGGTTGGACAAAAGACACATTCGATTATTAATTTCAATGTGGCAGAAACAGACATATACCTGCACGGCCTAATCAATAGTTCAAGTCACACACTCCCATAATCCATTTTTTTTTTCGGAGAATTACCTCCAACTAGTGATCTTATGTTAAATAACTAAATACAATATTGTATTGTGGAGTTGAAGGAAAATGTCCAAATACATGGATTATTCTTTTCAACAATCCATACTTGTAGCAATGAAATACTATTCTTCTTCCCCCAAGTGATAAATGATTGATTACAAATATCTATGATATACCCCTTTTCCTATTCTATAAAGGACCAGAAATACCTTGTTTACGTATCATTAGAAAGTGCATTAACATAAATACGGCAGTAAGAAGAGGCAAGACAAAAGTGTGTAAACTATAAAAACGAGTCAGGGTGGATTGTCCCACACTAGCACTTCCGCGTAATAACTCTACCAAAGGTGATCCTATTACAGGAATAGCTTCGGGTACGCCTGTTACAATTTTAACTGCCCAATAACCAATTTGGTCCCGAGGTAAGGAATAACCAGTTACACCAAAAGACGCGGTCAATACAGCCAGAATCACACCTGTAACCCAAGTCAATTCGCGAGGTTTTTTAAACCCACCGGTGAGATACACACGAAATACATGTAGGATCATCATTAGAACCATCATACTTGCCGACCACCGATGAACCGATCGTATTAACCAACCAAAGTTAGCTTCAGTCATTATATATTGAACAGAAGCAAAAGCCTCAGTAACAGTTGGACGATAGTAAAAAGTCATAGCAAACCCAGTAGCTACTTGTACTAAAAAACAAGTAAGCGTAATTCCTCCTAGACAATAAAATATGTTCACATGAGGAGGAACATATTTACTGGTTATATCATCTGCAATCGCCTGAATCTCGAGACGTTCTTCGAACCAATCATAGACTTTATTGAGATAGGTAAACCGCGTGAATTCCCCCTCTAAGAACTGTATATGAGAATTTCATCTCGTACAGCTCAAGCAGACACCCAAATACTGATTGAAAGGGATATATAATAGAATAGAAAGTTTGAAACTTATTAATCCCGGATTTTCTCTTTTCGGAAGATAGGAGGGAATAAAAATCCGAAAGTTCTTCTTTGTGGTGATAATGCCAAAATATCAAGTCGGCTCATTCGTCTTTATGTTGATTGTTACTACAGGCCTCTTGAATATTCTCTTTCCCTATTTTTTTATTGTGTGTAATGTGGCTTTTACTATTTTTTTTATCATTAATAGGAATTTCTCTTGTTAAGACCCTATAGAATCGATTGAAACCCCAGATTCATACTAGAACCACGATGATTCAATAAAACCCCAAAGCTAAGCCCAAAGATTCCTTGAGTAAGAACCACTGGATCATCGCTTATTCAATCAATGGGATAGGTATAATGACTAAAAATACAAAAAAAATTGTCTGTTGATTAAACAAAATAGGCATAAACAGGAGTTTGAAAGAAGAAAAATCTTTCGATTTATAACTTCTAAATTCTGTCTTTGAAAAGAAAATTTTTTTGAATCCGATCGAGAGGTCTGAATATTAAATATGAATCATAGTTCAAATATTTCTTGATTGATATATTTTATATATTCCGTGTTCCAGATACCAGTATGAATATCCGACGAGGTAGAACCATCTCCATCATGATAAGATGACAGACTCATTTTCTGTATTATCAATAGGATCAATTATAACAAGTCACACACTCATATTCCGGAAGTACAGACAGAAAAAAATTCCGCGATTGAACTACCAAAAGGGGGGTTAGAAATAGAATTCGGGACCCGAAAAATTCATTTTGTATTCTATTGAAAGACTAGAACTTCCTGTTCCTGGTTTTTTTTAATTTCATTTTCTTGTGGATTTAATTCATTGAAATTCCATCCAGTAAAACAGAAGAATTGTAAATTTCCAAAATAATACATAGGAATATTGCAAATAAAGCCATTGCAACTCCCATCAAAGGAGTAGTTCCCCATCCGGGAGCTACTTTACCGTATTCCGAATTCAATGGTTTCAATAAAGCCCCCACGGTAGTAGGTTTTGGACGAGATCTAGAACTACCCTCAACGGTTTGTGTAGCCATAAATCTGATTGTATTCATTGAGATCTATTGACTTTGTATACCATTCCGGTTATAATAATATAAACGATTGATTGATCCGTATGTGATCTTGAAATTTTATAATAATGGAAATAGCAACCCTAGTCGCCATCTTTATATCTGGTTTACTTGTAAGCTTTACCGGGTACGCTTTATATACCGCTTTTGGGCAACCCTCTCAACAACTAAGAGATCCCTTCGAGGAACACGGAGACTAGTTGAAGTAATGAGCCTTCCAATATCAGAAGGCTCATTACTTCAATTGAGATAATGAAAAATCATTTCACCTTTTTAGTGGGAACTTTAGGAGGTTCCCGAAAAAAGATAGCGAAAAAAATTATCCCGAGAGTCGAGACTAATAGAAATGTATAAACCAATGCTTCCATAGATTCGATTGTGGTTTACAATTATAGCTTCCATACCTGCTTACTTGGGATTATTTTCCCGATAATGATAAAAAGAGTAAAAAAAAGGAGGGGCGGTGATTCAAATTAAGATTTTTCTAGTATCCTATAAAAAAATAGAGGCAAAAAAAAGAAAGCAATGTTGTATTAGACTCCCTGTCTTCTTGTAGTTGGATCTCCAAGTTTTTGGAATGCTCCAAATTCTACTTGAGCATCCAAGTCTGGGTCAATACCAGCAAAAACATCTCTGAACAGGGTTCTAGCCCCATGCCAAATGTGTCCGAAGAAGAAGAGTAGGGCAAAGGAAGCATGTCCAAAAGTAAACCAACCCCTTGGACTACTACGAAAAACGCCATCAGATTTCAACGTAGCACGATCTAATTCGAAAATTTCACCCAATTGAGCACGTCTAGCATATTTTTTCACAGTAGGTGGATCGCTATAACTGACTCCGTTGAGTTCGCCGCCATAAAACTCAACAGTTACGCCTACTTGTTCAACGCTATACTTAGATTCCGCTCTTCTAAAAGGAACGTCAGCTCTAACAATTCCGTCCCCATCTATTAAAACGACTGGAAATGTTTCAAAAAAGGTAGGCATACGACGTACAAAGAGTTCACGCCCTTCTTTATCTCTAAAAATAGGGTGTCCTAACCACCCAACAGCTATTCCATCGCCGTTGTCCATTGAGCCCGCTCTAAATAATCCTCCTTTTGCCGGATTATTGCCAATGTAATCATAAAAAGCCAATTTCTCAGGAATTTTCGACCAAGCTTCTGATAAACTTTGATTTTCGGCTAGCCCAGCACTTACTCTTCGATATATTTCTTGCTGAAAGTATCCCTGATCCCATTGATAACGAGTGGGACCAAATAATTCAATCGGAGTAGTTGCTGAACCATACCACATCGTTCCAGCAACAACAAAAGCTGCAAAAAAGACGGCGGCGATACTACTAGAAAGAACGGTTTCAATATTGCCCATACGTAATCCTTTGTATAGACGTTGAGGCGGACGGACACTAAGGTGGAATAGACCTGCCAATATGCCCAATGTCCCCGCTGCAATATGATGAGAGGCTATTCCTCCTGGAAAAAGGGGATCAAAGCCTTCTACGCCCCATGCTGGACTTACAGATTGTACTTTTCCTGTTAGTCCATAAGGATCGGACACCCATATTCCGGGACCATACAAGCCTGTTACATGAAATGCGCCAAAACCAAAACAAGCCACCCCGGAAAGAAATAAATGAATTCCAAAAATTTTAGGCAAATCCAAAGAAGGTTTTCCTGTACGTTCATCACAAAAAATTTCTAGATCCCAATACACCCAATGCCAAATGGCTGCCAAAAAGCACAAGCCAGAAAACACAATATGCGCTCCGGCCACACCTTCGTAACTCCAAATACCCGGATCCGTTATAGTCCCCCCCGTAATACTCCAACCGCCCCATGAATTGGTTATTCCTAAACGAGTCATAAAAGGTATAACAAACATACCCTGTCTCCACATTGGATCAAGAACGGGGTCAGAGGGATCAAAAACTGCTAATTCATATAGAGCCATCGAACCGGCCCAACCGGCAACCAGAGCTGTATGCATTATATGGACAGAAATTAACCGGCCGGGATCATTCAATACGACGGTATGAACACGATACCAAGGCAAACCCATGGAATTACCCCTTTATCAAAGATAAATGACACTATGTAACTTTATTGCATTGGAAAAGACTATGACTGTGCAATGGACCCCTTTTGTTCAATGGATTATCTCGGAACAAGGGTTAATGTTTGTTCTAGTTTGTTGAAACAATTATGTTATGTTTGCAGGAACAAAGAGAAACAAATCTATTCTATACCCGATAAGTAGCAATACGCAATGGGGAGTTGATACCATCTTCGATCAGTGAATGCTTTCATACTTGTTCATTATTGGAAGGCTATATTCGTAAGAATTTTATTTTTTTTATTCTGTCTTCTTTATTGAAGTTAAATTTTTCTAATCTAGACAGAAAATAGGAGAAAGGTTTATATTATGAAGACAATAATCCTATTACTACGTTTCAACGACAAAAAATTGACATTCTCACAAACAGAACTTAACTACTTAAATAAAATAAAAAAAATAATTAAATAAAATAAATTAAGTTAAGACTTAACTACTTAAATAATACTTCACTAATACTTCAAATTTTTTTAATTATAGGATAGGAGGTAAAGCTTATGCCTGTCGGTGTACCAAAGGTGTTGGTTTCGCTGCCTGATGAAGAAGAAGAGGAAGAACCAACCTGGGTTGAACTATACAGCGAATTTTCTCATCGAGGAGTACTTTTTTTGTGCAGAGAACTCGAAGAAGAATCCGCAAATCAGATTACGGGTCTTATAATATATCTCAGTATGGAGGATAATACACGGGAGTTATATTTGTTTATAAATTCTATTGGCGGATCGTTAATGTACGGAATGGCTATGCATAGTGTTATACGATATGTCCCAACGGATGTAAATACAATATGCTTGGGAATAGCTGCTTCAGTAGCTTCTTATATCTTGCTCGCAGGAACAAAGGAAAAACGTTTCGCATTCCCTCACTCTAGGATAATGATTCATCAACCCTCTGGCTCCATTACGGAAGGCAATGTAACACATCTTGTCAACGAATCGACAGAACTGTTGAATTTGAGAATAACCCTCACAAGGGTTTATGCAGAACTAACGGGCAAACCCTTCTCGGTTCTATGGGCAGATATGGAAAGAGATTTTTATATGTCAGCAGAAGAAGCCAAAGATTATGGAATTATTGATTCTATAGGGCTACCTCCTGGCTGGTAAGAAGGGGAAGAAAAAAAAATAAAAACCTTTGAGATTTTATCTTCTTTCTTATATGCTATGTAATTTGTCCCACCCGCTCTAGAGATAATAACTACAACTCGGTTTACTATTCTAGTTCTAATTAATTTTATATTAATTAGAACTAGAATATCCCTTCTTAGCTCGACAAAAGGTTCAGCTCAATACAATAATAGAACTGTAGCGGGTATAGTTTAGTGGTAAAAGTGCGATTCGTTTTTAATAGTTAAGGGGTCCGATCCCCCGGTTTGATTACTATTCCGATCAAAAACTTTATTTCTTAAAAGGAATAAATCCTTTACCTCTCGATGACAAATTTGAGGAAAATTAAAAATTCTCGTGATTTGGATACAATACAAAAGTAGATTAGAAATTGAAAAGTTTAATTATGAAATTACGAAACATGAATTTTTTTTTTGAAAATGAGTATTAATTAAGAGATCCATGGATGGGGATAGAAAAATATTTTTCTAATCGTAACTAAATCTTCCATTTTTTTTTTAGAGAGAAGCGAAAATAGCTAATAAATGATGGCTTTAGTTTACTGGAGGCTTCAATCAACATATTTCTTTTTGTATGTTTTATTTTAGCTCGGTGGAAACAAAATACTTTTCCTTCGGATTCTCTCAAATAGAAATATAGAACGAAGTAACTAGAAGGAAGTATTCTTAGAATACTCCCTTCTAGAGGGATCATCTAGAAAGCAAGTTGTTTTTAATGCATTCATACAAAAAGCTGACATAGATGTTATGGTTTAAATTTGTAATTTCGTTCCCGTCTTAGATTTGGACCTGGGAATTTCTCCCCCTTCCATAAAGGAGCCGAATGAAACCAAAGTTTCATGTTCGGTTTTGAATTAGAGGCGTTAAAAATGATAAATCAACGTCGACTATAACCCCTAGCCTTCCAAGCTAACGATGCGGGTTCGATTCCCGCTACCCGCTGCTCTATTCTATATTAATTAATGCATCATTGAGTTGAATACGCAATTCAAAAATTTTTCTCATCTCGCGTACAATCCAATTCTTTTTCTGGAACAAGAAATAGGAAGGCCAAAGTAAAAAAAGGCGAAAAAATCGGAAAAGCGTCCATTGTCTAATGGATAGGACAGAGGTCTTCTAAACCTTTGGTATAGGTTCAAATCCTATTGGACGCAATTTTTCCATATATTTTTTTAGATATCTATGGGAAGAACGGTATATAAATATTTATTAATAATAAATTAATATTTATTAAGTTTAAGAGGGATCAATTGCTTTATGCTTGTTCCTGAAGCAGAAAGCGTTCCATCTGTTCTTGAATTGCTTCTTTTAAAAGGGCTTCTGCTTCCTCAGTAAATATCTTGGTAGAAGATATAATTTCTTGGAACTGCGGTTTATTCGTTTTTACGTAATTATGTAATTCACCAATAAATTTACTTACCTGCCCAATTTCTAATGAATCAAGATAACCCTTCGTTCCGGTATAAATAGTCATTATCTGTTCTTCTACCGTGAGGGGGGTGGATTGGGGTTGTTTAAGCAATTCACGTAATCGTCGACCTCTTGCCAATTGATTCTTAGTACCTTTATCA